GCTAACGTAGCTTAACTTAAAGCATAACACTGAAGATGTTAAGATGAGCCTTGGAAAGCTCCGTGAGCACTAAAGGTTTGGTCCTGGCTTTGCTATCAACTCCTACTAGATTTACACATGCAAGTATCCGCACACCCGTGAGAATGCCCTAATAGTTCCCTAGTAAGGGAACAAGGAGCTGGTATCAGGCACAAACACTTTTTAGCCCACAACACCTTGCTTAGCCACACCCTCAAGGGAATTCAGCAGTGATAAACATTAAGCCATAAGTGAAAACTTGACTTAGTTAAAGTTATTAGGGCCGGTAAAACTCGTGCCAGCCACCGCGGTTATACGAGAGGCCCAAGTTGATAGATTTCGGCGTAAAGCGTGGTTATGAAACAACTAATACTAAGACCGAATACTTTTAGTACTGTTATACGTATTCAAAAGTTAGAAGCTCAACTACGAAGGTGGTCTTAACTAGAATTTGAAGCCACGAAAGCTACGAAACAAACTGGGATTAGATACCCCACTATGCCTAGCCGTAAACATTGATAGTTTAATACATCTACTATCCGCCTGGGTACTACAAGCACTAGCTTAAAACCCAAAGGACTTGGCGGTGCTTTAGATCCACCTAGAGGAGCCTGTTCTATAACCGATAATCCCCGTCCAACCTCACCTTTCCTTGTTTATCCCGCCTATATACCGCCGTCGTCAGCTTACCCTGTGAAGGGCTAATAGTAAGCAAAATTGGTACAACCCAAAATGTCAGGTCGAGGTGTAGCGTATGGAAAGGGAAGAAATGGGCTACATTCCCTTAATTAAGGGAATACGAATTATGTACTGAAACGTACATTTGAAGGAGGATTTAGCAGTAAGTAGGAAATAGAGTGTTCTACTGAAACTGGCCCTGAAGCGCGCACACACCGCCCGTCACTCTCCCCAAATTTACCTAATATAATAATTAATACAATTTAACTGCAAAGGGGAGGCAAGTCGTAACATGGTAAGTGTACCGGAAGGTGCACTTGGAATAATCAGAGTATAGCTAAACTAGAATAGCATCTCCCTTACACTGAGAAGTCATTTGTGCAAATCAAATTATTCTGAAGCCCAACAGCTAGCCCGACCATACAAAACCAACAAAAAACCATAAATAACCCCTAATACAGTGAATAAAACTAAACAAACCATTTTTCCCCTTTAGTATAGGTGATAGAAAAGGAACTTAGGAGCAATAGAGGAAGTACCGCAAGGGACCGCTGAAAGAGAAATGAAACAACCCAGTAAAGCTTAGAAAAAGCAGAGATATAGACTCGTACCTTTTGCATCATGATTTAGCTAGTGTAACCTAAGCAAAGCGCACTTTAGTTTATTACCCGAAACTAAGTGAGCTACTCCAAGACAGCCTATATAATTAGGGCCAACCCGTCTCTGTGGCAAAAGAGTGGGAAGAGCTTCGAGTAGAGGTGACAGACCTACCGAACTTAGTTATAGCTGGTTGCCTAAGACTTGAATATAAGTTCAGCCCCTTAGCTTCTCCATTTACATTGGTTTAATCCTTAATGAATACAAAGAAACTTAGGGAGTTATTCGAAGGGGGTACAGCCCCTTCGAAGAAAGATACAACTTTTACAGGAGGATAAAGATCAAAATTACTAAGGCAAAATACCCAAGTGGGCCTAAAAGCAGCCACCTTTAAAGAAAGCGTTAAAGCTCAAGTATTAACCTACCCTCAAATTCTGATCATCTAATCTTATTCCCCTAATCTTACTAGGCCATTCTATACAACATATAGAAGTAACTATGCTAATATGAGTAATAAGAGAGCACAGCCTCTCTCCTAGCACACGTGTAAATCGAAACGGACAAACCATCGAAATTTAACGGTCCCAAACAAAGAGGGAATTGAGTATAAAAATCAAAGAACTAGAAAATATCTCATCATTAACCGTTACCCCCACACAGGTGTGCACTATAAGGAAAGACTAAAAAAGAAAGAAGGAACTCGGCAAACAATTTTAAGCCTCGCCTGTTTACCAAAAACATCGCCTCTTGTATGCTATAAAATAAGAGGTCCCGCCTGCCCTGTGACATTAGTTTAACGGCCGCGGTATTTTGACCGTGCGAAGGTAGCGCAATCACTTGTCTATTAAATGTAGACCTGTATGAATGGCAAGACGAGGGCTTAACTGTCTCCTTTCTCAAGTCAATGAAATTGATCTCCCCGTGCAGAAGCGGGGATCTAACCATAAGACGAGAAGACCCTATGGAGCTTTAGATGACAGAATAGCCCATGTTAAAATCCCCTAAATAAAGGCCTGAACATAGTGGACCCTATCCTTATATCTTTGGTTGGGGCGACCGCGGAGAAATAAATAACCTCCACGTGGAATAGTAACACAGTTATTTCACCCAAGAGCTGCAGCTCTAGTTAACAGAATTTCTGACCATAAGATCCGGCAACGCCGATCAACGGACCGAGTTACCCTAGGGATAACAGCGCAATCCCCTTTTAGAGCCCATATCGACAAGGGGGTTTACGACCTCGATGTTGGATCAGGACATCCTAATGGTGCAGCCGCTATTAAGGGTTCGTTTGTTCAACGATTAAAGTCCTACGTGATCTGAGTTCAGACCGGAGTAATCCAGGTCAGTTTCTATCTATGTTATGTTCTTTTCTAGTACGAAAGGACCGAAAAGAAGAGGCCACTGCTTTAAGCATGCCTTACCCCCACCTAATGAAATCAACTAAATTAGGCAAGAGGCCATACCCCTCTTGCCTAAGATAACGGCACGTTGGAGTGGCAGAGCCCGGTAATTGCAAAAGACCTAAGCCCTTTAAACAGAGGTTCAAATCCTCTCTTCAACTATGATTTCTGCCCTCATTACACATGTTCTAAACCCCCTTGCCTACATTGTTCCTATTTTATTAGCCGTTGCTTTCCTTACCCTACTCGAGCGGAAAGTGCTAGGGTATATACAACTACGTAAAGGCCCTAATATTGTTGGCCCATACGGGTTATTACAGCCCATCGCCGACGGGGTCAAACTATTTATTAAGGAACCAGTCCGCCCATCTACTGCTTCCCCTATCCTCTTTCTAATTGCCCCAATGTTAGCCCTCACCCTAGCACTTACTTTATGAGCCCCAATACCCCTGCCCTATCCCATTCTAGACTTGAACCTGGGGGTTCTATTTATTTTAGCCCTATCTAGCTTAGCAGTTTACTCTATCTTAGGCTCAGGCTGAGCCTCTAACTCTAAATACGCACTCATTGGAGCCCTACGAGCAGTCGCCCAGACTATTTCATATGAAGTCAGCCTTGGTCTTATCCTTCTTAATATTATTGTTTTTTCGGGCGGCTTTACCCTCCAAACCTTCAGCACCACCCAAGAAAGCATCTGACTAATCCTTCCTACTTGACCTTTAGCAGCCATGTGGTATATTTCTACGCTGGCAGAAACTAATCGAGCACCCTTCGATTTAACTGAAGGAGAATCAGAACTTGTATCAGGGTTTAATGTCGAGTACGCAGGAGGACCTTTTGCCCTATTTTTCTTGGCAGAATATGCAAATATCCTTTTAATAAATACACTCTCAGCCGTTCTATTCCTAGGGGCCTCCCATATCCCTCTTATACCAGAACTCACAGCAATAAATTTAATAACAAAAGCAGCATTTCTAGCAATCCTTTTCCTCTGAATTCGGGCCTCATACCCTCGATTCCGGTATGACCAGTTAATGCATTTAATTTGAAAGAACTTCCTTCCATTAACACTAGCACTAGTAATCTGACACTTGGCCCTTCCTATTGCACTAGCTGGTCTTCCCCCACAGACGTAATAGGAGCTGTGCCTGAAATAAAGGACCACTTTGATAGAGTGTATAATGAGGGTTAAAGTCCCTCCATCTCCTTAGAAAGAAGGGGCTCGAACCCTACCTGGAGAGATCAAAACTCTCAGTGCTTCCACTACACCACTTCCTAGTAAAGTCAGCTAAACTAAGCTTTTGGGCCCATACCCCAAACATGTTGGTTAGAGTCCTTCCTTTGCTAATGAATCCTTACATCTTAGCTACACTGCTATTTAGCCTAGGCCTAGGCACTTTAATTACATTTTCCAGCTCCCACTGACTACTAGCTTGAATAGGATTAGAAATCAATACTTTAGCTATCATTCCATTAATAGCCCAACATCATCACCCACGAGCAGTTGAAGCAACCACTAAATATTTTCTTACTCAGGCCACTGCAGCTTCCATACTACTATTTGCAACAATAACTAATGCTTGGTTCACAGGACAATGAGACCTCCAATGTATTACCCATCCCTTATCCACTGTTCTCCTAACACTAGCCCTCGCACTAAAACTAGGACTAGCACCTATCCATGCATGACTACCAGAAGTACTCCAGGGCCTCGACCTAACCACAGGGCTAATTTTATCCACTTGACAAAAAATAGCCCCCTTTATTCTTCTTATACAAATACCACACATAAATACCAACCTATTAGTAACCCTCGGCCTAATTTCCACTCTAGTCGGAGGATGGGGCGGCTTAAACCAAACCCAGCTGCGAAAAATTCTTGCCTACTCATCAATTGCCCATCTAGGCTGAATAATCATAATCTTACCTTTTTTTCCATCATTAACTCTATTAGCCCTACTAACATATTTTGTTATGACATTCTCAACATTCCTGGTATTTAAGTTAAACAAGTCAACCACCGTTAACTCCTTAGCCATCTCCTGAACAAAAACCCCAGCCTTAACCTCCCTAACACCTCTAATCCTGCTTTCTCTAGGAGGACTACCCCCACTTACAGGCTTCATACCAAAATGATTAATCCTTCAAGAACTAACAAAACAAGACCTCGCCCCTCTAGCAACAGTAGCAGCCTTAAGCGCTCTACTCAGCCTTTACTTCTACCTACGACTATCATATGCAATAACTTTGACCATTTCTCCAAACAACCTGACAGGCACCACCCCCTGACGGCTCGGTCAGATACAATCAACACTTCCTATTGCTATTTCAACTACAATAACCCTAGGTCTCCTTCCGCTAGTGCCCACAGCGGTCGCAACCCTTATGATTTAAGAGACTTAGGTTAGACATAAGACCAAGGGCCTTCAAAGCCCTAAGCGAGAGTGAGAATCTTTCAGTCCCTGATAAGACTTGCAGGACATTACCCCACATCTTCTGCATGCAAAACAGACACTTTAATTAAGATAAAGCCTTACTAGATAGACAGGCCTCGATCCTGCAAACTCTTAGTTAACAGCTAAGCGCCCTAACCAGCGAGCATCCATCTACTTTCCCCCGCCTTTCGATAAAAGCGGGGGAAAGCCCCGGCACACTTTTCATGTGCGACTTTAGATTTGCAATCTAATATGTTAAACACTTCGAGGCTGGTAAGAAGAGGAATTTAACCTCTGTTTATGGGGCTACAATCCACCGCTTAAAACTCAGCCATCCTACCTGTGGCCATCACTCGCTGATTTTTCTCGACCAATCACAAAGATATTGGCACCCTTTATTTAGTATTCGGTGCCTGAGCCGGTATAGTAGGCACAGCCCTGAGCCTTCTTATCCGAGCAGAACTTAGCCAACCTGGGGCTCTCTTAGGAGACGACCAGATTTATAATGTTATTGTTACCGCACATGCCTTTGTAATAATCTTCTTCATAGTAATACCAATTATGATTGGGGGCTTTGGAAATTGACTAATTCCTTTAATAATTGGAGCACCAGATATAGCATTCCCCCGAATAAACAACATGAGCTTTTGACTTCTACCTCCCTCTTTTCTACTTCTGCTTGCATCTTCAGGAGTCGAGGCTGGAGCAGGGACTGGATGAACAGTTTACCCCCCATTGGCCGGTAATCTCGCCCATGCAGGGGCATCCGTAGATTTAACAATTTTCTCCCTACATCTAGCAGGTATTTCATCAATTTTAGGTGCTATTAATTTCATTACAACAATTATTAACATAAAACCTCCTGCTATTTCACAATACCAAACCCCTCTATTCGTATGAGCTGTATTAATTACAGCCGTACTACTTCTTCTTTCTCTCCCTGTTCTTGCTGCTGGCATTACAATACTTCTTACAGACCGTAACTTAAACACCACCTTCTTTGACCCAGCAGGGGGAGGAGATCCAATTCTCTACCAACATCTATTTTGATTCTTTGGACATCCCGAAGTATATATTCTTATTTTACCAGGCTTCGGAATAATCTCCCACATTGTTGCCTACTACTCAGGCAAAAAAGAACCATTTGGCTACATAGGAATAGTGTGGGCTATAATGGCTATCGGTTTATTAGGGTTTATCGTATGAGCTCACCATATATTCACAGTAGGAATAGACGTAGACACACGAGCCTACTTTACGTCTGCTACAATAATTATTGCTATCCCAACAGGAGTTAAAGTATTTAGCTGACTTGCTACCCTACATGGAGGATCAATTAAATGAGAAACTCCCCTATTATGGGCCTTAGGCTTCATTTTCCTATTTACCGTTGGCGGCCTTACAGGTATCGTCTTAGCAAACTCATCCTTAGATATTGTCCTACATGACACATACTACGTAGTAGCTCATTTTCACTATGTCTTATCTATGGGGGCCGTATTCGCCATTGTAGCCGCCTTTGTACATTGGTTCCCCCTATTTTCAGGCTATACACTACATAACACTTGAACTAAAATTCACTTCGGCATTATATTCGTAGGGGTAAATCTTACTTTCTTCCCACAGCACTTCCTAGGGCTTGCTGGAATGCCTCGACGATACTCAGACTACCCGGATGCCTATACTTTATGAAACACCATTTCTTCAATTGGCTCTCTTATCTCCCTAGTTGCAGTAATTATGTTCCTATTTATTATTTGGGAAGCATTTGCTGCTAAACGCGAAGTCCTTGCAGTAGAACTGACAACCACAAACGTAGAGTGACTGCATGGCTGCCCTCCACCCTACCACACGTTTGAAGAGCCGGCATTTGTTCAAGTTCAGTCAACTTAACGAGAAAGGGAGGAATTGAACCCCCTTAAATTGGTTTCAAGCCAATCACATAGCCAATCTGTCACTTTCTTAATAAAACACTAGTAAAACAGTTTATTACATCGCCTTGTCAAGACGAAATAGTGGGTTAAAACCCCGCGTGTTTTGTTGTATCTAATGGCACATCCCTCCCAACTAGGTTTTCAAGACGCAGCCTCCCCCGTCATAGAAGAGCTTCTACATTTCCACGACCACGCCTTAATAATCGTATTTTTAATTAGCACACTAGTACTATATATTATTGTGGCAATAGTTTCTACTAAACTTACTAACAAATATATTCTGGATTCACAAGAAATCGAGATTATTTGAACAGTTCTCCCTGCTGTTATCCTAATTTTAATTGCTCTGCCCTCCCTTCGAATTCTTTACCTAATAGATGAGATTAACAACCCCCTTTTAACTATTAAAGCAGTTGGTCACCAATGATACTGAAGCTACGAGTACACTGACTACGAAGACTTAGGTTTCGACTCATACATAATTCCCACCCAAGACTTGACGCCTGGCCAATTTCGGCTATTAGAAGCTGATCATCGAATAGTAATTCCAGTTGAATCTCCCATTCGCGTTCTGGTCTCCGCTGACGATGTACTTCACTCATGAGCAGTACCCGCTCTAGGTGTAAAAATAGATGCAGTCCCCGGACGTCTAAACCAAACAGCTTTTATTGCATCCCGACCTGGGGTATTCTATGGTCAATGTTCCGAAATTTGCGGGGCAAACCATAGCTTCATACCTATTGTAGTAGAGGCAGTTCCTCTAGAACACTTCGAAAGCTGATCCTCTCGTATACTTGAAGACGCCTCGCTAAGAAGCTAAACTGGGTACAGCGTTAGCCTTTTAAGCTAAAGATTGGTGCCTCCCAACCACCCCTAGCGAATATGCCTCAGCTTAACCCGACTCCCTGATTGATAATTTTAGTTGCATCATGACTTATTTTCCTTACCATTATCCCTACCAAAATTATAGCCCATAATTACCCTAATGAACCAACACTCCAAAGTGCTGAAAAACCAAAAACACAACCCTGATCTTGACCATGATACTAAGCCTATTTGATCAATTTATGAGCCCTATTTGACTAGGCATTCCATTGATTGCCCTTGCCCTAACTTTGCCTTGAATTCTTTATCCTACTCCCTCTACTCGTTGGTTAAACAACCGCTTGTTAAATTCCCAGTCCTGATTTATCAAGTGATTTACTAACCAAATTCTCCTACCACTACGTCTAGGAGGCCATAAATGAGCCGCTCTTCTAACTTCCCTTATACTTTACCTTATTACATTAAATATACTAGGCCTTCTTCCTTACACCTTTACACCTACAACTCAACTATCACTAAATCTAGGCTTTGCAGTACCACTCTGACTTGCTACGGTAATTATTGGTATACGAAATCAACCTACTCAATCACTAGGACATTTACTGCCAGAAGGTACCCCTACCCCTTTAATTCCAGTTTTAATTATTATCGAGACAATTAGCTTATTTATTCGACCTCTAGCATTAGGGGTACGACTAACAGCCAACTTAACTGCAGGACACCTACTTATTCAACTAATTGCAACAGCTGCCTTTGTACTTTTACCTATAATGCCTTCTGTAGCTATTGTAGCTACTACAGCCTTAGTATTATTAACCCTGCTAGAAGTAGCTGTCGCTATAATTCAAGCCTATGTCTTCGTATTACTCTTAACACTTTACCTAGAAGAAAACGTCTAATGGCCCATCAAGCACACCCCTATCATATAGTAGACCCAAGCCCATGACCACTAACAGGGGCAATCGCCGCCCTACTAATGACATCAGGCCTTGCAACCTGATTCCATTTTCACTCTACAACACTTATAACCCTCGGAACAATCTTATTACTACTTACAATATACCAATGATGACGTGACATTGTACGAGAAGGGACATTCCAAGGCCACCACACCCCTCCCGTCCAAAAAGGCCTCCGATATGGAATAATTTTATTTATCACTTCCGAAGTTTTCTTTTTTCTCGGATTTTTCTGAGCATTCTACCACTCAAGCCTTGCCCCTACTCCTGAACTAGGGGGATGCTGGCCTCCTACTGGTATTACCACTCTCGACCCATTTGAAGTTCCACTTTTAAATACAGCGGTCCTACTAGCATCTGGCGTCACCGTAACCTGAGCCCATCATAGCATCATAGAGGGAGAACGAAAACAAGCCATCCACTCTCTAACCCTTACAATCCTTCTAGGATTTTACTTTACATTTTTACAAGCTATAGAATACTACGAAGCTCCTTTTACAATCGCAGACGGAGTATACGGTTCGACTTTCTTTGTAGCAACCGGATTTCACGGACTACATGTTATTATTGGATCCACCTTCCTAGCAGTCTGTCTAGTTCGACAAATTCAATATCACTTCACATCAGAGCACCACTTCGGATTTGAAGCAGCCGCCTGATACTGACATTTCGTCGATGTTGTATGACTTTTCCTATACATCTCTATCTACTGATGAGGCTCTTAATCTTTCTAGTATGAAACGAGTATTAGTGACTTCCAATCACTCGGTCTTGGTTAAAACCCAAGGAAAGATAATGAGTCTTGTTACATCAGTAATTATCATTACTTCAGTGCTCTCAATAATTCTAGCAATCGTATCCTTCTGACTCCCACAGATGACCCCCGACCACGAGAAACTCTCCCCCTATGAATGCGGCTTTGACCCCTTAGGATCCGCTCGACTTCCTTTTTCTATACGATTCTTCCTAGTCGCCATTCTATTTTTACTTTTTGACTTAGAAATTGCCCTGCTTCTACCCCTTCCTTGGGGAAACCAATTAACATCCCCAGAAACCACATTTTTTTGAGCCACTGCTGTTTTAGTACTATTAACCTTAGGCCTAATATATGAGTGAACTCAAGGCGGACTTGAATGAGCCGAATAGGTAGTTAGTTTAAAGAAAACATTTGATTTCGGCTCAAAAACTTGTGGTTAAAGTCCATAATTATCTAATGACCCCTGTTCACTTTACTTTCTCGTCAGCTTTTATATTAGGACTTACAGGTCTAGCGTTCCATCGAACCCACCTTCTCTCTGCACTTCTGTGTCTAGAGGGTATAATGCTTTCTCTATTTATTGCACTTTCCCTTTGAACGCTACAACTAGACACTACTAACTTTTCAAGCGCACCTATATTTCTACTTGCTTTCTCAGCTTGTGAAGCAAGCGCAGGGCTAGCCCTACTGGTAGCTACCGCCCGCACACATGGAACAGATCGTCTTCAAAGCCTAAACCTTTTACAATGCTAAAAATCCTTATCCCCACCCTTATGCTTATCCCTACTACATGATTAACTCCTGCCAAATGACTTTGGCCTACTACCCTATTCCACAGCCTTATTATTGCCCTAATAAGCTTGACTTGACTAAAAAATACATTTGAAACTGGGTGAACAACTCTTAACCCATTTATAGCTACCGACCCTTTATCAACACCCCTGCTGGTTCTAACATGCTGACTGCTACCCCTTATAATTTTGGCAAGTCAAAACCACACAACCCTAGAACCCCTTAATCGCCAACGTATGTATATCACCCTCCTAACTTCTCTACAAGTCTTTCTGATTTTGGCCTTTAGCGCAACTGAAGTCCTAATATTTTATGTAATATTCGAAGCCACTCTCATTCCTACCTTGATTATTATTACTCGTTGAGGCAACCAAACGGAACGTCTTAATGCAGGTATCTACTTTTTATTCTACACCTTAGCTGGCTCTCTACCCTTGTTAGTTGCCCTCCTACTTCTGCAAAACACTACAGGCACCCTCTCCCTATTAACCATTCACTATTCAAATCCATTAAATCTATCTACCTACAGTGACAAACTATGATGAGCAGGCTGCCTCTTAGCTTTTCTTGTGAAAATACCTCTCTACGGAGTACATCTTTGACTCCCTAAAGCACACGTTGAAGCCCCAGTTGCAGGCTCAATGGTGCTTGCCGCAGTCCTCCTAAAACTAGGGGGCTACGGAATAATACGTATAATAACAATACTAGACCCCCTGTCAAAAGAACTAAGCTACCCATTTATTATTTTTGCACTATGGGGTGTAATTATAACCGGGTCAATCTGCTTACGTCAAACAGATTTAAAATCCCTTATTGCTTATTCTTCCGTTAGCCACATAGGCCTCGTAGTAGGAGGCATTCTTATCCAAACTCCGTGAGGATTTTCAGGAGCCCTTATTCTGATAATTGCCCACGGTTTAACCTCCTCAGCTCTCTTCTGTTTAGCTAACACTAATTACGAACGCACCCATACTCGAACTATACTACTAGCACGGGGTCTACAAGTAGCACTTCCCTTAATAACAACATGATGATTTGCTGCAAGCCTTGCAAACCTAGCTCTTCCTCCACTGCCTAATCTCATAGGAGAATTAATAATTATTTCTTCGCTATTCAACTGATCATGGTGAACCTTAGTACTTACAGGAGCAGGAACCTTAATTACCGCTAGCTACTCCCTCTACATGTTCCTAATAACTCAACGAGGACCAATTCCGCTACACATTACAACCCTTGAACCTTCTCACACTCGAGAACATTTAATTATAACTTTACATCTTCTCCCACTTATCCTATTAATCCTAAAACCTGAACTAATTTGAGGGTGAACTATGTGTAGGTATAGTTTAACAAAAACTTTAGATTGTGATTCTAAGAATAGAGGTTAAAGCCCTCTTATCCACCGAGAAAGGCTTCATAGCAACGGAGACTGCTAATCTACGACACCCTGGTTAAAATCCAGGGCTTACTCGAATATGTGCTCCTAAAGGATAACAGCTCATCCATTGGTCTTAGGAACCAAAAACTCTTGGTGCAAATCCAAGTAGTAGCTATGCATTCTACCCCCCTAATCTTAACCTCGAGCCTACTTATTATAATTTCTTTATTAGTATTCCCAGTACTTACCACCCTAAATCCACAACCACAAAAAGACGGCTGAGCCTTATCCCATGTAAAAACCGCAGTAAAATTAGCTTTCTTCACTAGCCTTCTCCCTTTATTACTATTCTTAAGCGAAGGTGCAGAAACAATTACTACTACGTGGAATTGAACAAACACCTTAACTTTTGATATAAACTTAAGCTTTAAATTTGATTTTTATTCTATTATTTTTACTCCTATTGCTCTATACGTGACATGATCTATTCTAGAGTTTGCATCATGATACATATACTCTGACCCTTATATAAACCGATTTTTTAAATATCTCCTAATTTTCCTAATTGCAATAATTATTTTAGTCACAGCAAACAACATATTTCAACTTTTTATTGGCTGGGAAGGCGTGGGAATTATGTCTTTTCTCCTTATTGGCTGATGATACGGCCGAACCGATGCTAATACAGCTGCCCTCCAAGCCGTTATTTACAACCGGGTGGGGGACATTGGACTAATCTTTGCCATAGCCTGAATAGCTATAAACATCAACTCGTGAGAATTTCAACAAATATTTATTGCAACTCAAAATACCGATTTAACCTACCCACTATTAGGACTAATTCTAGCAGCTACTGGAAAATCCGCACAATTTGGTCTTCACCCCTGACTACCATCAGCAATAGAGGGACCTACCCCAGTCTCAGCCCTACTGCACTCAAGTACAATAGTTGTTGCAGGAATTTTCCTCCTTGTACGCCTAAGTCCTCTTTTAGAGAATAATCAAACAGCCCTAACCACATGTCTATGCCTCGGAGCATTAGCAACCCTTTTTACTGCCACATGTGCTCTCACCCAAAACGACATTAAAAAAATTGTAGCATTCTCTACATCAAGCCAACTAGGCCTAATAATGGTAACCATTGGCCTCGGCCAACCGCAACTTGCATTCCTTCATATTTGTACACATGCTTTCTTCAAAGCAATACTATTTCTCTGCTCGGGATCAATTATTCATAGCCTAAACGACGAACAGGACATCCGGAAGATGGGAGGCATACATCACCTTACTCCTTTTACATCCTCTTGCCTTACCATTGGAAGCCTGGCTCTTACTGGCACCCCTTTCCTAGCCGGCTTCTTTTCAAAAGACGCAATTATTGAAGCACTTAACACCTCTTACCTAAACGCCTGAGCCCTTATCCTTACTCTTATCGCTACCTCATTTACTGCCATTTATAGTCTACGCGTGGTATTTTTTGTATCTATAGGCCACCCCCGATTTAACGTTTTATCCCCCATCAATGAAAACAACCCGGCAGTAATTAACCCTATTAAACGTCTCGCATGAGGCAGTATTATCGCAGGACTTTTAATTACATCCAACATCATTCCTACTAAAACATCTGTAATATCCATACCACTAGCACTAAAATTAATAGCCCTTTTCGTTTCTATTCTAGGCTTACTTCTTGCCTTAGAATTGGCATCATTAACCACCCAGCAATATAAGATTTCCCCGTACTTAACTAGCCATCACTTCTCTAATATACTTGGATTTTTCCCAATAGTTATTCACCGCCTCGCCCCCAAACTAAATCTAATTATAGGCCAATCCATAGCAACTCAAATAATTGATCAAACTTGACTAGAAAAAGTAGGACCTAAAAGCATTACTACCTACAACCTCCCCCTCATTACATCTACAAGTAACGCTCAACAAGGAATAATCAAAACATATTTAGCACTCTTTCTTCTAACCATCACTATTACAGTACTAGTATTTACCTATTAAACCGCTCGAAGAGCACCTCGACTAAGTCCTCGGGTTAATTCTAACACAACAAATAATGTAAGTAGTAATACCCACGCACTGATCAATAGCATACCCCCTCCCGCCGAGTATATTAATGCAACTCCCCCTATATCCCCCCGAATAGCAGAGAATCCAACAAGTTCATCAACAGTAACCCAAGATTCCTCATATCATTCAACTCAAAAGAAGCTAGAAGTCAAGAGCACTAATAACACATAAACCACCATATAAATTATTACCGGACCGCTCCCTCAAGTCTCAGGGTAAGGCTCAGCAGCTAACGCTGCTGAATACGCAAACACTACTAATATCCCCCCAAGATAAATTAAAAGAAGAACTAGGGATAAAAAAGGACCTCCATGCCCAACCAATACCCCACATCCTATCCCTGCCACCACCACTAATCCTAAAGCAGCAAAATATGGAGACGGATTAGAAGCAACCCCAATTAACCCTAGGACCAACCCTATCAATAAGAGAAACATAATATATGTCATAATTCTTGCCAGGATTTTAACCAGGACTAATGACTCGAAAAACCACCGTTATAATTCAACTACAAGAACCTTAATGACAAGTCTGCGAAAAACACACCCTCTACTAAAAATTGCCAATGATGCATTGGTTGACCTCCCTGCCCCCTCAAATATCTCAGTATGATGAAACTTCGGTTCACTACTTGGGCTTTGCTTAGCTACCCAGATTTTGACAGGTCTATTCCTCGCAATGCATTATACCTCTGATATTGCCACAGCCTTTTCCTCTGTTGCCCACATCTGTCGAGATGTAAACTACGGCTGACTGATTCGAAATATTCATGCCAATGGCGCCTCTTTCTTTTTTATCTGCATCTACCTCCATATTGGACGAGGACTTTATTATGGCTCCTACCTATACAAAGAAACTTGAAACATTGGAGTCATTCTTCTCCTACTAGTTATAATAACCGCTTTCGTTGGCTACGTACTGCCATGAGGACAAATGTCCTTTTGGGGGGCTACTGTTATTACTAACCTTCTGTCTGCAGTTCCTTATGTAGGAAATACACTAGTCCAATGAATTTGAGGGGGTTTCTCAGTAGATAATGCCACATTAACTCGATTCTTTGCCTTCCATTTCCTATTCCCATTTGTGATTGCCGCCGCCACCTTCATTCACCTAATCTTCCTACACGAAACAGGCTCTAATAACCCCTTAGGGTTAACCTCGAATGTAGATAAAATCTCTTTCCACCCATACTTTTCATACAAGGATCTATTAGGGTTTGCTGCCTTACTTGCTGCTCTTGCAACAATTGCTCTATTCGCTCCAAATGCCCTAGGAGATCCCGATAATTTTACACCTGCCAATCCTCTAGTAACACCTCCCCATATTAAACCAGAATGATATTTCCTATTCGCATATGCCATCCTTCGCTCCATCCCAAATAAGCTGGGAGGAGTACTAGCATTGCTTGCATCAATTCTGGTACTTATAATCGTCCCAATCCTTCACTCATCCAAACAGCGAAGCTTAACATTTCGACCAGTCTCACAATTCCTGTTTTGAACACTGATTGCAAACGTCCTCATTTTAACATGAATCGGGGGAATGCCTGTTGAAGATCCTTACATTGTGATCGGACAAATTGCATCCCTTTCATACTTCTCTATTTTTCTAATCCTCTCCCCACTAGCTGGTTGAATCGAGAACAAAGCGCTTGCATGATCTTGCACTAGTAGCTCAGTATCAGAGCATCGGTCTTGTAAGCCGGAAGTCGGAGGTTAAAATCCTCCCTAACGCTCAAAGAAAAGAGATTCTAACTCTCACCACTAGCTCCCAAAGCTAGTATTCTAAATTAAACTATTCCTTGTATACATATATGTTTTAACTGTAAAAACATATATGTATATACACCATATATTTATATTAACCATATCAATAATGTTCTAGTACATATATGTTTTATAACCATATCTACTAATATACCATTCATTCATCACCATATGTATTAAGGTATACATAAACCATGGACTTATATATATATATATAGTTATATCAAGTAAATACACTATCAAGACCTAACACAGATTTCATTAGTCTAGTTATACGTTTACTCGACATCCCTAATACTAATGACTATTATGAGCAGTAAGAACCGACCATCCAGTCCATATCTTAATGCCAACGGTTATTGAAGGTGAGGGACAATAATCGTGGGGGTTTCACACAGTGAATTATTCCTGGCATTTGGTTCCTACTTCAGGGCCATTACCTGATATTATTCCTCACACTTTCATCGACGCTTGCATAAGTTAATGGTGGAAACCATAAGCGGGAGCACCCAGCATGCCGGGCGTTCTTTCCATCGGGCAAGGGGTTCTCTTTTTTTTTTTCCTTTCAATTGACATTTCAGAGTGCACACGGTAATGATATAATAAGGTTGAACATTTCCTTGCTCGCGGTAAATAGTATTCATGGTGGATAGATTTGTCATTACCTCACTGCATAATTCTATATCAAGAGCATAATATGAAAATCAATCGAGAATTTTCTAAGATGCCCCTGGGGGTTTTTGCGCGTAAAACCCCCCTACCCCCCAAAACTCCTGAGATGTCTAACGCTCCTGAAAACCCCCCGGAAACAGGAAAACCTCGAGTAGTTCGTTTTTAACCCAAAACTTGTTCAAAAGATATGTTTCTTATATTATTACACTATTTTAAACGATATGTGTGCTAACGTAGCTTAATTTAGATTAGAACTCCTAATATACCTGGCACTTCTTGAAACCTGTAAAGAAGAGGAGAACCTCGATTGGCTACTTAACCCAAAACTTGTTCAAAAGATATGTTTCTTATATTATTACACTATTTTAAACGATATGTGTGCTAACGTAGCTTAATTTAGATTAGAACTCCTAATATACCTGGCACTTCTTGAAACCTGTAAAGAAGAGGAGAACCTCGATTGGCTACTTAACCCAAAACTTGTTCAAAAGATATGTTTCTTATATTATTACACTATTTTAAACGATATGTGCTAACGTAGCTTAATTTAGATTAGAACTCCTAATATACCTGGCACTTCTTGAAACCTGTAAAGAAGAGGAGAACCTCGATTGGCTACTTAACCCAAAACTTGTTCAAAAGATATGTTTCTTATATTATTACACTATTTTAAACGATATGT